GGAGAATAAGAATTGGAAAAAAAAATATCGGATTTTAAATGTATTTCATCAATCTAAGTGGAATAAGAAAACTGGATTCCTTGTTGGTTAGTCAAATTCCAACGAAAACCACATAATTGAAAGAAATGAAATGTCCGAATTTGAGATTTATATGATCAATAAACTAAGGTTTTGTTGTTATCGACCATGGAATTCGACAGAAGCAATGAGAAATAGATACGAATAAAGCAGGATTAAGGGGGGAAATAAAAAAATAGTAGAGAAAAGTTATACAAAGTTATATACAAATCACTACCCCCCCCTTGGTATTTCTTTAATTGAATTTCGTTTGATTAGGTCGAAGTTCCTTAAAAATTTCTGCCTTCTTTAAAATATCCTGAACAGTTCCTGTAGGTTGAGCACCCTTTTCAAGGAAATATAGAATAGCAGGAACATTTAAATAAGTTTGATTCTTCAGTGGATCATAAAAACCCACTTTTCGAAGATCTTTTCCTTCTCTTCGGGATCGAACATCAATTGCAACGATTCGATAGACGGCTCATTGGGATAGATGTAGATGAACAATACCCCCCCTAGAAACGTATAGGAAGTTTTCTCCTCGTACGGCTCGAGAAAAAATGATTTGATTCGAAGTTTTGTCTATGTATGGAATTCTAATAAATGACAAATGAGCCTATAAAATCAATTAGACTATGATTTAAGTCTTTTTTTTTTCTTCTTCCTTCCTGAAAATGAAAAAGAAACCATTCGTACTCATAACTCAAGTTGGATAACTCTCAAATAGCTTAAAGAAAAAAATCTTTAATAAATTTCATTTATTGAGTGGTCTTTACCCCCTTTTGTTTGTCTCGTTTAAAATTCTATTTTGATTCTTCAGTCTGATCCAGTTATTGAGACTATCGAGACAATTAAAATGGTGTTTCCTTGTTCTGGGATCCTTTATCTTTGTTTTAAATCATTGGGTTTAGACATTACTTCGGTGCTTCTTAATCCTTTCAAAATGGCAGCAACATACCCTTTTTTGTGATTTCTCTTTCTATCAAAGAATCCTACGAACAGTTGATTCCCGCGTGATACACTTTGGATCGAAAACGTTTGATCAATTCCAACAGGTTTTGCTTTTGAATTGGAAACTTACTCAAATTGGATCCTTTCCATTTCTATCTCGAAGATATATTTACGAAGTTGTTCCAATTTATTGATTGGCATTAACCCTAGATCCTTGCCCCCGAGAAATGAATTAATCCTTTCTACTCGAGCTCCATCGTGGACTATTTACAACCCAACAAAAAACGAAGGGTTCGAGTGGAACAGAACAAACGATGTCGAGCCAAGAGCACCTTCATTCCTATATAAATATAAAATAGCGGATGTAAAAATCCACAACGGATCTGTCCTTCAAGTCGCACGTTGCTTTCTACCACATCGTTTCAAACGAAGTTTTACCATAACATTCCTCTAATTTGGAACCGGTATGGAATTGATTCAATCATGGAATCATGAATAGTCATTGGTTCGGTTGTACATAGACATCGCATAATCTATACTTTTTCTTCTATATATGATATGTGTAAAGATTTTTCTGAAGAAGTCTTAGCAAGACACCATCTTTAACATATATATATAAAGAAATAGAAATAGATAAACGAATAAATAAGTTTTTTTTGAGTCTGCTACTTCAAGTGACTCAATAGGATAGATTGACCTATTTCCTACTTTTTGAGTACCAAAGATTCAACTTACAAGGAATCATTCAAAATATTTATTAAAACTATTTCGAATGGAAAAAGGTTCCTATTTAGACATCATTAAAAGATAAGTCTTTTTTTTTTTTTTATTGACCCATCACTGATTTCAAATAGATAAATAGATCACGGAAAAGAAGAAAGAAATCCCATTTTTTTTTCATGAGATGGATAAAAAAACTGATGTAAGGTAAGATTTGAATCTTTATTCTTTTCATCTGATTGCGAAAATCAAAATCGAAAAAATCGAGAGGGGTTTTCGTATCTATCAGATAGACTGAACAATTGTCACTGTTATAGATATTCTATAATACTTAATTGAACTAATTTTAGTTTAAAAAATTTACGGGATCCCAAACCTTTTTCACAAAAACCGAAAGACTATTGTCATTGAAATAGAACGATACATATAAGCTAAACATTTCCTCATTTTATATGTATTTTGTTTAACATGGGGTTGAGTAATATTTCAATAATTGAATCTTGTCATAAAGTGAATAAAAGGGATAGGATAAATAACCCCTGCCTCAATCCAATCGTTACATAGATTTACAATTCTTCATTATAGCCAAACAAAAAAAAATACCTAAATAAAATAAAAAAAAACGAGATTCAAAGAAAATACATCGATTCCATAACATATATAAATATGTTATTTGATCATTTGTTAATGAGATTTGGACAGATACAGATATTTAAATTAATACTGATTATCTCCTATCCACTCCCCTATTCTTTCTAGGGGAATGATAGAGAAAAAAAAGGAATCCCGATCCGGTATGGGAAATGACTTGTCTAGTTACAAAGACAAACAATAAGTCCAAATTTAGTCAAGCTTTAGTCTAACCCACTAAGAGACTTTAGTCCTATTGATTGAATTTAATTAGTACCAAGAACTCGCTCTTGTTTCGAATTCAGAGATCTCGAGAAAAATCTAATTACTAATTAGACTCCCTCATTTACGGGATAAATAATAAGAGATAAGGGAATATAGATTCTTTTGCATCTCGATTCAAAATACATCCATCGTTGAAAATTCAAATAGATATGGGATGGAAAGTTTTTCCAAGTAACTAACTTCCCTAAATATCAAAGGGAATGAACATATGATGAAAAGCCCACCCAACTTTTTTGAATTCAAACTCTTTTGTTTTGATCCATGTTTTCATCTTACCTGATAAAAAATAGATTCAGGTCCAGATGCGTGTCATTTGAACTCGATTCAGTTCCGTTTGTGAAAAAGATATGATTCATATAAGAGAAAAAAGAATCACATTCCATCTAAAATTAGACTTTAAACAAAAAGTTGTTCAAGAAAACAATCTTTATTCTAAAATTCTAAAAAAATGGATATGGCTCTGGGACGGAAGGATTCGAACCTCCGAATAGCGGGACCAAAACCCGTTGCCTTACCACTTGGCCACGCCCCATTATCAATTTTTAATCTAGACTAAGAAACAATAATATTGTTATTGGTTGTTTGTCAACTCCAGTCCAAATATCTATAGAATAGATTATTACTAGGATTTTAATCCATATAGATATAGAATTCAACTTAATTTATTGATCATTACATATAATTCAATTAAGATATTGTATGAAAGTATGATTTCTTCTATTCTCCTTTGAGAATTGGAGGATTTTTGATTGGGTGGGTTCAAAGAAAAAGAAGGATTTTTGTATACCTTACTTCCTTTCTTCCTTTTTCCTTATATCAATAACTCAATCAAAATGCAATTATCTCCAAGAACAAAATGTCTGTTATGCTTAATATCTTTAGTTTGATCTGTATTTGTCTTAATTCTGCCCTTTATTCGAGTAGTTTTTTCTTCGGAAAATTGCCCGAAGCCTATGCTTTTTTGAATCCAATCGTAGATGTTATGCCAGTCATACCTGTGTTTTTTTTTCTCTTAGCCTTTGTTTGGCAAGCTGCTGTAAGTTTTCGATGAGATCCTTAATAATATCCTAGAAAATTCATGATTTCTTCGAGAAAAAATTCTCTAACAATTGATAAAATCAGATAAGTTTTAGAGTCTCAACCCTCGATTCACACATTGAAATTCTTGGATAGTCGCCATAAATCCGGCTTACCCCATTTCCTCCTTTTTTTTGACCCTTTTCCAGTGAAAGACCCTAACCCTATTATATTAGGGTCTCCCACAATATCGAATTTGGATATGAAAGAAATTTTTGTTAATGAAAAACTCTTATTCCAAATGAATTTCTGACAATTCATTTCTATTTCTAGAAAAACCTCATTTCTTGGTGTCAAAATAGGATATGTGGTAGAAAAATGGAAGATCTATTCTCTTTTTTTTTTCCAAAAAAATCATCTTGGAGATTGTGTAATGCTTACTCTGAAACTCTTCGTTTATACCGTAGTGATATTTTTTGTTTCTCTCTTCATCTTTGGATTCCTATCTAATGATCCAGGACGCAATCCTGGACGTGAAGAATAAAATCCAAAGGGTTTTTCCTTGGTTAATTTTCCAATTTTCTTAGGATTTTATCTATTCCACACGTTTAACTAAGATTTTCAAAATTGGAAAAAAAGAAATAAATAAATCAAGTCATCAACGGAACCGGAAAGAGAGGGATTCGAACCCTCGGTACGAATAACTCGTACAACGGATTAGCAATCCGACGCTTTAGTCCACTCAGCCATCTCTCCCAATTGAAAAAGAGAATTACTACATTACACATAATGTAAGGAGTCTTTCTTTCTCTATTCTATAGAGATATACAAATCAGGAATTTCTTTTAGATTAGATAAAGGAAGGGCTCGAACGAGCCTATAAATAAAAAAGAAAAAAAAAAAGAAGACATCTTTGTGTTGATTTTGTTTGAAAGGCCCTTCTTATTCTGATGGCCTGGCCTGGTCAGTACCTAGCCGGGCCCCTTTTTTTGTTCCAACGAATTATAGATAAATAATGATTTATTTGATTTGAAAACAAAAATGCTTGTTATTTATTATATTCAATTGAATATAAAATATTCAAGCAACAACAAAAAGAAGAAAGACTATTTACATTCTTTTTATTTTTCTATTTGAATTTTAGTTTCATTTTCGGAACTAAAAAAGAAACTATCAATTTTTCCACAATGCATTTTTCTGTTATGATTTTAGTGTTTTTTGTGATCCGTAGCTATCAAAACTTCTTCAGCAAAAGATAAAACTTTAGTTATTTAATTTAAATAAAATAAACCCTCCTTTCAGAATCTCATTAAATTGTAAATCCCCCCCACGAAAAATTG